TAAAAAGGGGGGGGTTCGTTGGACTAAATAAAGGGACGGAAGAAGGCGAGTCGTTGTGTTAATCCGACTGAAGAAAAAATGGTAGGAGTGAAATCTGAATATAAGAAAAAAAAAAAAAATAAAGAACAGCAACGAAAGTCCGCGGAAAAAACAATATGTATTTTTTTTTCTATTTTTTGTAAAAAATTAAACAAAGGGATTCGCAAATAAAAGCGCTAATGCTACAACTAGCCCATAAATAGTTAAAGCTTCCATAAAAGCCAGACTAAGTAATAAAGTACCTCTTATTTTGTCCTCTGCTTCCGGTTGTCGCGCAATCCCTTCTACAGCTTGCCCTGCGGCTGTGCCTTGACCAACTCCAGGTCCAATAGAAGCAAGCCCGACGGCCAACCCAGCAGCGATAACAGAAGCAGCAGCAATCAGTGGATTCATGATAAGTTTCTCCTATTCCAAATAAAATAAAGAAAAGAAATAGTTAATAATATAATCAACCAAGAAATTATGACTTAATTATTTCATTCTTCCTATTTATCTTTATCTAGTCGAAGTTAAATTCAAAATTCAAAACTGAATAATTTTTATTGAATTATCCAATTTACTTCGATATTTACTTTTTTTCCTTTCTACCCATGTAGTTTGGGGGAAATACATACAATTTTTGTTCTTATCTTAGATTTTGAACCTTTCTTTTAATTCTTCGTTCTTTCTTTTTCTTTATTTTTATAGTCATTCAATATTCAATTCACAATAACAAGATTTTTGAATCCCCACCTAACCTAAATTTAGAGTAGTAGCAGGACTAATTTAGATATATAACTAATGAATATCTACTATGACATATACATGTGTTTGTTCCATAGCGTAAACCAATTAGTTGTATCTTAGATTCAATCGGATTCGAGAATCATTCTTGGAACCCCCCCAAAAAGAAAGAGTTGTCTTATAACGATAAGATTATAATATATATCACCCGACCCCCCCCAATACCTTTTTTAATCTCGATTTTTTTGAAAGGCCTTTAACTTTTTTTTATTCATTATTATCCCCTACGGATCGAATGAATCTAAATCAATTCGTTAGATCTAATTTTGACATGGAAATAGAAGAATTGAAGTGATCTGAATGTGATTTTTTATATTCTTTTTATATTTCTATTTTTCTAGTTCGATTTTACCTATTTTTTTTTAATCACATGTCGTAAACGTAGATATCATCCAAAATGATAGTTCCCCTATATTTATAATTGAATGCATAAAATAAAAAAAATCTTCATTGGAGTAAAATACAATTTGGTCAAACAAAGACTATTTTTAGATAAAATAGGAAAGAGATCTATCTAAAAGATCGTTTTCCTATTTTTATTTTTTTTTTACAATTGAATTGCCCGGTAATTGTTTTTATTTATACTTAATTATAATTAATTATATTATTATATTATTATGGTGGGAGGGTTTAGATAATCCTTTTGATTATTATTAAAACTTTTGAAAATTTCTTTCTATTTTTTTTGGTTTATTTTCCGTAAGTAGATTATCGTGAGCTACACATATTTTGTCGCGGGCTAAGCTAAGAAAAAAGACTATTTTGATAACTAGTCAATGATGTCCTTCCATGGATTCACCTATATAAGCCGCGGCTAAAGTAGCAAAAATAAGAGCTTGAATACCGCTTGTAAATAATCCAAGGAACATAACAGGTATAGGAACTACTAAGGGTACTAACGAAACAAGAACAACAACTACTAATTCATCAGCTAATATATTTCCGAAAAGTCGAAAACTAAGCGATAAGGGTTTTGTGAAATCTTCTAAGATGTTAATCGGTAAAAGTATTGGAGTTGGTTGGATGTATTTACCAAAATACGCCAATCCTTTTTTTGAAATACCTGCATAGAAATAGGCTACTGACGTAAGTAAAGCTAATGCAACAGTAGTATTTATATCATTTGTGGGTGCAGCTAACTCTCCATGAGGTAACTTTATAATTTTCCAAGGCAAAAGAGCCCCCGACCAATTCGAAACAAAAATAAATAGAAACAGAGTTCCAATAAACGGAACCCACGGACCATATTCTTCTCCAATCTGAGTTTTGCTCACGTCTCGAATGAATTCAAGGACATATTCAAAGAAATTTTGACCGGACGTGGGAATAGTTTGCGGATTTCTAACAACCAGAATGGTTGAAATTAATAAGATAGCTATTACAACCCAAGAGGTAATAAGTACTTGAGCATGCACTTCAAAATCCCCTATTTGCCAATAGAAATGTTGACCTACTTCCACAGCAGATATATCAAAGAATCTGTTTAATGTGTTGATGTAACATAATAGAACATTCATATTTCCCAGCCCTCTAAAATAAAAAAAAATATAACTTGCAAGAGGAATTATTTTGATTCAACCATTTCCTTATTTGACTTTCAATTTCTATTTTGAATACCTACTAATCACTAAATATTTCTTTTTTCACAATTTTGTAATGCTATAATAACCGATTCCATAAATCTATGACCGCCCAACTAAATCTAACAATTTTTTTATCTTATTATTAATCAAAAATTCCGTATCTGGCTAGAACGACCCTCACAAATTGCAAAAACTAATTTGTTAAGAATGAAGCCGATTGAAGTTATAGAATCATCATTAGCCGGAATCGAAAAATTCGCGAGATCTGGGTCAGAATTTGTATCGATTAAAGAAATCGTTGGAATTCCCAAAGTGATACATTCTCTAAGAGCCGTATATTCTTCTTGCTGATCAAGGATTATTACAATATCGGGTAAACCTGTCATATATTTTATGCCGCCCAGATATCTTTCCAAATGAGATAATTGTCTCTTCAACCTAGCGGCATCTCTTTTTGGAAGAGAGTTCATTTTCCCCGTTTTTTGCTCCGTTCTCAAGTCCCTGAACTTACGAAGTCGCGTTTCTGTAGTATACCAATTCGTTAACATACCTCCGAGCCATTTTTTATTAACATAATGACATCGAGCTCTTATTGCACCCCGTCTTACTGAATCGGCTGCTTCTTTTTTCGTACCAACAATTAAGAATTGTTTTCCTCCGCTTGCTGCATCAAAAACCAAATTACAAGCTTCGGATAAAAAACGAGCAGTTCGAATAAGATTTATAATATGAGTACCTTTCCGTTTTGCCAATATAAAAGGTTCCATTCGAGGATTCCATTTCCTAGTACGATGGCCAAGATGAACTCCAGCTTTCAGCATCTCTTCCAAAGTTATGTTCCAATATCTTTTTGTCATTTATCCCCACACTTTTTTTTTATTGAAAAAAAAAGAGACCAAGTATCCTGAAATAGCAATAAATAGTTGTTCCGATGGAACCTTCTCTTTTATAGACGATTGGCCTTTAAATATATAATCAGGCCATTCATTTAGTTCTATTTATTATTTTTTTTTTTCAAATCAAATTCATTATTATATTAACTATATTATAGAAAGAATTTACTATAATATAAGAAATTAAGGAATAGAATTCAAATAGATATACAAATACTATAGTTATGGATTCTATTGTCTTGTATATTTCAAATAAAAATAACGAGCTGGTTAAGCTCCAGGCAACCCCGTAGTATAAATCATATAGAAACAAATGAGAAAGAAATATAGGAACTCAAGTACTTTATTTCTTGCGTATCTAATAAGTTGAGCTGTCCTAACCTGTTTTATATTTATAAGTTTTCTATTCTAAGTTCTTCGGTAGCTGGACTAAATTGTGTTTTAACTTTGATTATCTGATCTCTTCCTCTTTCTCCTATTGGTAGTTTTAGTCCTCCCATTCGGTTTTTTAAACGGGTTAAGATCAATCCTAACCCTACTATAAAGTATAATGAATTTAGCGAAATAATTCATCGATGGATATATCGACGAATTATTTCGCTCTATCGTATCTATAACCAAAATCTATGAATTGGACCTTCTAAAAAAAAACTCACATAATTTTTTTATAATTACTAATCCTACAAACCCCAATAAAAAATATAATACCTGTGGATTTTTAGAAGGGTTTCTAATAAATTCTAAAATATCTAAAATAACCGGTCCTAGATCCTGTGCGCGATCTAGGCCAACGTGCCGCCTGGTTAATTCAGCCACTATTATATTTTTGAGGAATCTCCTAATTTTCATAATATACCATTGGGTTTTTTAAACGGGTTTAGATCAATCCTAACCCTACTATAAAGTATAATGAATTTAGCTAAATAATTCATCGATGGATATATCGACGAATTATTTCGCTCTATCGTATCTATAACCAAAATCTATGAATTGGACCTTCTAAAAAAAAATTCACATAATTTTTTTATAATTACAAATACTACAAACAGCGATAAAAAAGATAATACCTGTGGATTTTTAGAAGCGTTTTTAATAACTTCTAAAATAACCGGTCCTAATTCCCGTCCGAGGCGATCTAGGTCAGCGTACCGCCTGGTTAATTCAGGCACTATTCGATTAATTACGAACTTCGAAATTGTCATACATCCTCCCATTGGGTTTGTTCTTGTTTATTTATTTTTTTTTTTTGTTTTTATTATATATACTTTATTACCAAATCAAATGAATGCATTTTAAAGGGATGAATCGAATCCGCTTTTAGGAAGCATAAAATCCTAGATTTCTAATCCAATAATTTTCTGTGATGGAACAAAAGATTTCTAATTTCTACTTCGAATAATTTTTTTTTTTCCAGGGTAATCTTCTTCTCTTGCCTTGCCCGCGAACGGTCCATTATTCTTTTGAATCCGGTACCAACGGGTATCATTCCCCCTAAAACTACATTTTCTTTAAGACCTTTCAACCAATCGATACGACCCCGAAGAGCGGCTTTTGCTAAAACTCTAGCAGTTTCTTGAAAACTCGCTTCGGATATGAAACTTTGAGTATTCAGAGATGTTTTTGTTATTCCCAATAATAAAGCTCGGTAACAAATAGCTTCTTCCAAGGCACGTCCCGTTCGTTCTGCTCGCAATAATCCAATTAGTTCGCCAGGTAAAAATACATTAGACATTCCATCTTCTGAAACCAAGACTTTGGATGTTATTTGACGCACAATAATTTCGATATGTCTATTATGGATGTGTACTCCCTGGGATCGATAAACCTTTTGGATTTTATTAACCAAAGAAATACGACTTTGCGCTATAGTTAGCTCAGCACCAATCAAGAATCCCCAAGGAGTGCCGAGAATTCTTGTTATACACTCGTTCCAAGCATCAATTCTTTTTTCTAGATTCATCGATATTGAATCAATCGAACGTATTTCTAATATCTGTTCCACTTTTGGAAGACCTTGTGTTATATCACCGGATCTTGATTTTTCATATAGGAATGTAACTAAAATATCTCCTTGATAAAGTATCTCCCCATAATGGCCATGAATGGTTGCTCCCGGAGTCGCCAAATAGGGATTAGCCGATCTTATTATTACAGAATCCATTTGAACGGTTAGAACTTGACCCGATTTTAGTTTTAGATGGGGTCCGTTTTTCATTTGAGCTATACATATATTTTCACAAATAAATTGTCCAAGACTAATTATTGGAAACGTTTTTTCAGAATAATAATTCTGGAGAAAATACCAACTCAAATGGAATGGATTCAAAACGATATTACTGTATGGATCCGGTTTAAAAATTTTATCATTTTCGTCCATTAAATAATATTTAATTACTCGAAAAATTTCCGTTAATTTGTCAAGTTGCAAATTTTTAATTATTGAGATCTGATTATAAGTTTTGAAACGGTAAAGTGAATCCAAATTTGCAACTTGAAGGGCTATTCCTAAAGGGCCTAACGAATTCTTATTATTAATTGGAATTCTAGAATCTTTTTTTATCCCATTGTGATATTTTACATTGTTGAATGATCTCATTTGAAAACAATTAGATGATGACAAAATTATCCAAGATCGAGATTCCTTATTTCTATTCAACAACATACGAATAGTTCCGTGATTTTGGCTAATTGATTGTTGAATTTTTGCCTTGGAATGAATAGAAAAAAATGGATTGATATTGATACGATCCAATTCATTATCTGCGATCAATCCTAAACCAGATGGGTCATTTCTTTTTCGGATATATGAAGTATTCGATTTCACTAAGTCAATTCTTAGAAAATACTCAACCAAACCGTTTGTACTTACTTCAACAAAAGAAGCGGGGGCCTCTTCAATAGAAGAACTTTTTTTGCCTTGATCCCAATTCAAGACTAAACAAGTCCGAACTAATTGAATCCCTATGTCGGAAATTACCCGAATGGATTTTTCATTTCCATAAAGAATATAATTGACAACTTTTAGTTCCAGATTATCCCTTTCCTGAAATAGATCTTGGGGAAAAAGTTTTACAAAATGGATACTGTCCGGTATTTCATATAAAATTACAGGTCGAACCAAAACAAAATACTTTTTCTTGGTAGTTGTGATCCATTGGACGTAGATCCAATTGTTAATTTTTTTTGATTCCTTCCGTTTTTTTTTTACCGTTCCGGCTGGTATCAAGATGGCACTGTCTCGGGATATCTTATACGCCTCTCCGGGAAAAAGGATATTTCCAGAAAATATTTTTAATTTTATTTTTTTTTTTTTCTTTTCTAATCGGACCAATCCGCCCACTCGACTTCTTATATTGAAAGTGATTGGTGTTCCTATTCCAACGAGACTATTATTCCGTACCATTATGGAAGAAGATTCGGGTAAAATATGCACTTCTTCGGGAATAAAAAAAATTTGATCTACTTTTTCAAAAATGGAATCAATTCCTATAATTCCATATTTAGTAATTCCCGAACTCTGTCTTCTGTATTGAGGATCATCGAAATAAGCAAAAATACTATTGCTATGAAAAATACCATTGATTGGTATTTCAACGGAGACACCGGAAGGGGGCATTAGTTCGTTCTTTCGTTCTTGAATCGATTGGAATGGAAATGGAATAAGAAATCTATTTCTTCGCCTTTTCGCCAATAAATTAAAAGTATCGTGAAAAATAGCAGGATCCATAAAATGAGAACGATCTGTACATATGGTTTGATTAAATATGGAATAATTGCTAATCCCCTTTTCTTTTGTAGCAAAAGTCTTGAAACTAAAAAATTTATGTTTTACGTGATCATCACTTACAAAAAGAGTAGAGGTATTTCTTTTTCCATTAGAAAGAGAATCAATGTGAATTTGATCTTGATCCTTGCGAAGTAAAAAATGGATTGTATCAGACCTGCACGACTTTCCTGATAATATCCATAAATGACTTGTTTTTGGTAAGATATGTACATTACTATACATAAATTCTGATGCATGATACACATCGGTACTCCAATGCATTTCCCCTTCTGAGTCAGAATAAATATGTTTTTGAACCCTTTCTTTCAAATTAAAAGTATATGTTCCCGCGCGGATCTCGGCAATCACTTGTTCTGATTTTACATATTGATCGTTTTGAACTAATAGAAAACTTTTTGGTGGAACAATCACGTTATGTATAATATCGTGACTTTCTATAGTTACATACAACTCTATATTACATATAAAAGCAGGATATCCATGACGTGTACGTGTAGGGTGAACTAAATCCTCGTTAAATTTTATTTTTCCGTTCGAGGGGGCTCGCACATATTCTGCAGTACCCCCTGTGAATACTCCACCAGTATGAAAAGTTCTTAATGTTAGTTGAGTTCCCGGCTCTCCAATAGATTGACCAGCAATAATACCTACAGCTTCTCCCAATTCTACCAAGTCCCCATGAATAGGACTCCGCCCATAACACAATCGGCAAATCCAAGAGGTATTCCTACAGGTAAAGGGGGTTCGAATAAATATAGGTTGTGTTTGAAAAGTTATGAATCGATTGATAAGTCCAATTCCAATATCTTGATTTCTAACGACAATGCACCGTGAACCTATATATATATCGTCTGCTACTACACGACCAATTAATGTTTGTATCAAAATTCTTTCTGCCATCATTCCATTTCGGGTATTTACAGAAATCCCGCGGATGGTACCGCAATCTGTTCGACGTACAACAATGTGTTGAACCACTTCAACAAGTCGACGTGTAAGATATCCAGCATCTGATGTTCGTACAGCAGTATCTACAACCCCTTTACGGGCTCCGTAGCAAGAAATTATATATTCTGTTAAAGACAGTCCTTCACGTAAATTGCTTTGAATGGGTAAATCAATCATTTGTCCTTGTGGATCTGACATTAATCCTCTCATTCCGACTAATTGGTGCACTTGAGATGCATTTCCTCTAGCTCCTGAAAAAGACATTATATGAACTGGATTAAGGGGATCGGTCATCCTAAAATTAGGATTCATTTCTTGTCGCAAATATTCGCTTGTAGCATACCATATTTCAATGGATTGCCTTAATTTTTCTACCGCGTGTACATTTCCATAATGATTATGTTTTTCCAAAATGGAACTTTGTTGTTCCGCATCTTGAGCTAGCCATCCTTTAGAAGGTATTGTTAAAAGATCATCAATTCCTAATGAAATAGATGTAGCAGTAGCTTGACGGAACCCTAGAGTCTTTACTTGATCCAGGATGTGTGATGTATATGCCATTCCGAAATGATCTATTAATCTGCTAATAAGTCGTTTAATTGCAGTTCCACCTATCACGTTATTGTGAAAGACTAGATTGGCCCGTTCTGCCATAAGTACCTCCATATTCCACTTAGTGGGATTCGGTTCAACAGTGGATTTGAGTGAATGATTGAAAAACTCCCTTTTCGTTATGTTTGTGAGTAGTATTTTCTGCTGCAGTAAAGTTCAAAAAAAAAGAATTAAGATGTCCAACCCCATAGCTATGGAGTTGGACATCTTATTCTTCTTAGCTAGATAAAAGAGTCCTAAAAATAAAGAATTCGTCACTACGACCTATATTCATAATCCTAGCAATATCAATTATGATTGGCTTTTGAACGAATATTGCAAAAGTGAAGTTCCCCTTACTTAGAAAAACCCAAGACTACGACCTATAGTAACAACAATCTTTTTAATATCAATTCTGACGGTTCTTCCAAGATTAACGATAAAAGTGTGGTTCCCCCGTCTCCGGCAGAAGTTCAGGCATAAGTTCAGGAAGACATTTATGTCCATAATTAATAATCCTCGTTTAAATTTCTTTTATACTCCTTGTTTAAATTTAGGGGGGGTTGATTCGTCCCTTAGAAAAGCTAAGGTCGACAGTGAAGTGAGATCTAGTGTGATTTTGTCTATTTCTTTTCTTTATCTTTTAATTCCTTTTCTTTATCTTTATTCTTTATCTTATCTTTAAAAGACTTCCACAACCTTTGAAGTGCTTCTATTATTTGACGTTTATAAATTCGGCCGAATATGGACAGACACAAACACACAAATTTGAACCATTTAATGTTAGTATTATTCATATTTAATGTTATTAATTTAATGTTATTATTATTCATTTTGAATTTAGTTTTGTTCTATCAAATATCCCATGATTTGCTCTCATTCTTCAGCGAATCGCATGAATAGGTTTAGCAAAAATGGAATATCTGTTCTTTATTACTTTACGAGATGACATAAAATTGAATCTAAACGAAAACTAAACCGGGGGAATAGGATTCTCATTCTTTTGTTTTTTTTTTTTTCCTAAAGCCTAGAAAAAAAAAAAAGAATGCGAATTCACAAAGAAGAGAGATTACCTATTTTTTGGGCGAATTAAAAAGATCAATAAATAGGATAACTATAGAAAATAGAAGGAATAGATCGGAATCATTCAGAGTGGGTGGGTTTTTAAAAAAAAACACCAATTCTCGAGTCAAAACATGCAAAAATATTATTATATCTCTTGTTAAGAGAGATACAAATATTTGTACGACTACAAGAATAAAAATATCATCGAACCCCTCTGGATTTTTATAGATTCGCTCGATTTCCTTGCAAATTTGTTCTATCCAGAAACAAAAGACTGTTATCCTTTGCTTCCAAATCCATACAAATCGTTTTATACCATGTTTCAAATCAACAACGAGCATGTGTGTCTCCACTCGCAAAAGTATTAGAAGACGGATAAACTCCGACCGGACTCTCCCGAAGGTTTCTGTTATAAACAACCAGATCCTCTCGAAGGTTTCTTTCAAAAATAACCGGACTCGCCCGAAGGTGTTTTTGATATTTTTTTTGGTCATTTTTTCTCCTCTATTCGATAGATTTAAATTAAATGGAAGGTAATAATAATATAGTTGAGCTGAGCTGAGCTCAGTCGCGAGGGAGGGGATTCGACCCGACCCCTTGTTGGGCGGTATTTGGTTAAATTTCAAAAAATAGTTACGAAAAAATGTCATCTGCTACCGTATCAACAATTCCGTAGGCTTGGGCTTCTTCTGCTGACATAAAAATATCCCTTTTCATGTCTATGGCTATTTGCCATACGGGTTTGCCTGTTCTTTGGACATAAACATTTATTATACCTATGTACATTTTCAGTATTTCATCCGCTTCCAGCACGCATTCTCCTGTTTTATCCTCATCAAACACACTAGCAGGTTCATGCATCATGACCCTGAGAGTATAACATAATTAAGGGTTTCTCCTAATCTTGGATTATAAGGTAAGGGATATAAAAAAGAAAAAACAAATTCAATTTAAAGCCGTACAGGCATCTTTTTTCTTTTTTATAGAGCATACGGCTCTATTATAAATATGAAATATATTTTGACCTCCCGTGGAAGAAATATAAAATATACCGGGTCTATCAGACCCAGATCAGTAAATAATCCAATAACCACCTTTCTTTTTTGTTTGATAATAAATATTTTTTAAAGACTATGATGGTTCCGTTGCTCTTTTATTTCGTCTAGTTTTTTATTCAGCAATCCCAAAGTTTATTTTTTCAAATTAAGTAAAAAAAAAAAATATTGTGTGTGACACTAAAAAGGGCTCCAGATAGATCCGATAAAATCGTATCTACCCCTTCTTTTTTCATACTTGCTCTTTCGATATATAATCTAATGGTTTTGAAATAAAGTTATTTTTGCATATCGAAAATAAAGTTCGAAAATAAAGTTATTTTTGCACATCGAATTCGAAGTGCCATGCTTTTTTTACTTAAATAGTAGCGTAGGCATAGTCTTTATTTTCTTTTTTTCGAAAATCGTGCGTGCGTTGGCGCAAAGCGTGAGAAAATGCTAGACGTTTGGTAATTTCTCCCCCTAGCAAAAGAAGGGATGCCATTGAAGCGGCTATTCCTACGCATACTGTCTGTACTTCTGCTTCTACAAATTGCATGGTATCAAACATAGCCATTCCGGATATTAGCTCTCCGCCCGGAGAATTTATAAAAAGATACAAATCTTTTGTCTTGTCCTGTAAACTAAGGAATACCATAAGACCATTCAATTGATTTGAAATTTCACTGTTTATTTCTTGCCCTAAAAATAAAAGTCTTTCTTCATAAAGTCGATGGTATAAATCAACCCAAGATGCCTCATCTTCCTCCGGCATTAAATAGGGGACCTTAGGAACTCCAACTGGCATGCAAAATGAAGATAGCAACCGCTACGGAAGAAGATGCAGTTGGCTACTTCTATCTAGCTTTGGTGTAAGAACGTCCTAGTCCTAGAAAGACACATATCCAATAGAAAGACTCATATAAAAAAAACAGCAGCACCATTGCGTCACCATTAGATAAAAGAGTCCTAAAAATAAAGAATTCTTCACTACGACCTATATTCATAATCTTAGCAATATCAATTATGATTGGCTTTTGAACGAATATTGCAAAAGTGAAGTTCCCCTTACTTAGAAAAACCCAAGACCACGACCTATAGTAACAACAATCTTTTTAATATCAATTCTGACGGTTCTTCCAAGATTAACGATAAAAGTGTGGTTCCCCCGTCTCCGGCAGAAGTTCAGGCATAAGTTCAGGAAGACATTTATGTCCATAAGTAATAATCCTCGTTTAAATTTCTTTTATACTCCTTGTTTAAATTTAGGGGGGTTTGATTCGTCCCTTAGAAAAGCTAAGGTCGACAGTGAAGTGAGATCTAGTATGATTTTGTCTATGCCTTTTCTTTATGTTTATTCACGTAGAAAATGGAAAGGATGCTAGTTGACCTGAATTTACACCAATATCATAAATTTACCTAGCTTGGATACCAACACTAACCATCTATCTGATTAGATAGCATATGAATCGGCTCGAGAAAAACCTTGTATAGCTTCTTCGATTTCTCGATAAAAAGAAATATGACCGACAGTGGTTCGAATGTATATACAACGAATTTCTTTTTTTATACCTCTTATTACTAAATAATGCTCATAAATCTCATAATAGGTACCTAAAGATTCATAGTGAACTTCAACAGGAACTTCTCTTGAAGACATAATGCATTCATCTATTGGCCATCGGAGCCAAAAAGGACTATCGAAATTGATTCTTTTCTGTCGATAAGCTCCAATTGCATCATAGGAATTGCAAAAAAAGGGTTCTTTTTTTTTCATATACTTGGAGTTATTTTTGCTCATTTTTTCATTTTTAGAATTCCTGCAATTAAACGGATTATACCTGGTTGCACCAATACCTCGACGATTTCCGCTAGTCAATACGTAAAGTCCAATAAGCATATCTTGAGTTGGTACGGAAATGGGATCCCCAATAGCCGGAGACAAGAGGTTCGTATGAGAAAACATAAGTAAATGAGCTTCTGCTTGAGCCTCCAAAGATAAGGGCACATGAACAGCCATTTGATCTCCATCAAAGTCTGCATTGAATCCCTTACACACTAATGGATGTAAACAAATAGCACGCCCTTCTACTAAAATGGGTTGAAATGCCTGTATGCCCAATCTATGCAAAGTAGGCGCTCTATTTAGCAATACTGGATGCCCTCGCATAACTTCCTGAAGTATTTCCCATACAATCGGTTCTTTTTCCCGGATTTTACTCTTAGCAACTCCCATGTTCGAAGCAAAATGTTTTTGAATTAAACCACGAATTAGAAATGTCTGAAATAGCTCTATTGCTATTTCGCGGGGCAATCCACATTGATGTAATGAAAGTGATGGACCTACAACAATAACGGAACGCCCCGAATAATCAACCCGTTTTCCAAGCAGAGTCTCTCGAAATCTTCCCTCTTTGCCCTCAATTATATCTGAAAATGATTTGTAAACTTTATTCTGACCGTCCCTCATTGGTTGTCCGCGGATGCCATTATCAAGAAGTGTATCCACGGCTTCTTGTACCAATTTTTCTTGACACATTATGAATTCCCCTGGTGTAGTTCTACTTATTGTTAATAGATCAATAAGAGTATTGTTCCGACAGATAACTCTTCTATAGAGTTCATTAATATCCGAACTGATTAGTTTACCGCCATCTATTTGAATAATTGGTCTCAATTCGGGAGGAAGAACTGGTAAGAGACATAAAACCATCCATTCTGGTTCTATATTTGAAAGGATAAAATGCTTAGCTAATTCCATGCGTCGAACCAAAAAATTCTTTCTTCTTCCAACTTTTCGATCTTCCCACTCATTTTCATTGTCAGTGGATCCCTCTTCTCCTAATTCTTTCCATTCTACCAACGAGGAATCCATAATAATTCTTAAATCCAGATCAACTAATTGTTCTCGTATAGCACCTGCTCCACTAGAAATTTCTCTATTTCGAAATGTATTGTAACCTTGACCAAAAAAGCGTGAGAGACTATATTTCCAGGATTGGATTTCATATTCGAATGAACCTCGTAATCGTAAGAAAGTTGGTTTTTTAACTACGGACCTAGCAAACGATAAATTTGGATAGGATCCAATTAAGATGGATCTCCCCCTTTGAAAATCGGACATGAGGGTTTCCTCTCATCCGGCTAAAGTATTTATACACAATAAAGATAAAGATAAGGGGTTTCCGCTTTCAAATTTTTGAAAACCTCTACTCTAATCTAAAATAAAAAAGGTTTGTTTACTCTTTACTCAAGTTATCAATAAAAACAAAGCAACATTTCATTGATACATTCTTCTTTTTTTCTGAATTTTTTATCCAATTCGAAATTACGGCAGAAATGAAATGTAAAATTCTTGAGTAGTCTACCTCCCTTCGAACGAGAAATCCTCTAAAAAATGATTAATAAAAAAAGGAATTTCCTCGAATTCATAAGGGATTTCTTTGTCTATATATCATACCATTTGATCTTTTAGGTCAAGACGTCACCTCGACGGTTATGCCACGATGTCTTTAAGCCTATATGCGATAGATAGACTTCTGCAATCATGATATATTTTTTTCTTTGAACATAATTATAGTTCTTAAAAAAAAAGAGATGGAATAATGAATTCCCCCCCAAAAAAAAGTCTTTTTTTTTCACAAGGTACGCACAGTTATAAATAAATTTTTATTTGTTACTGAATTGACCATAGACCAATTCCCTTATTGATTGGGGAGTATTCAATACACCCATGAATTCTGAGCTTCATGTTACTCATCCCAAGAGACATGCCAGACACGGGACATCCCAATTTAATTGAATGGGATGACAGTTTCTCATTCGAAATCTGTACAATAATAATTTTTATCAAATCACACATCGCAGTATACTAGACCTTCTAATTCTTTAAGAGGTTTATCTAAAAGGCTCGCGATATAACTAGGAAGACGTTTCAAATACCACACATGAGTCACTGGACATGCTAATTTTATATACCCCATTTGATATCTACGTATCCGAGAATCAACAAATTCTACTCCGCATTGTTCACAAAATTTTGGTTGGTCTTTTTTATCTTCGATTACTTGATAATTTCCACAAGCACAAATCCCACTTTTTATAGGCCCAAAAATTCTTTCACAAAATAATCCATCTTTTTCCGGCTTATTGGTTTTGTAATGAAGAGTATAGGGTTTTGTTACCTCCCCAACTATTTCTCCATTAGGTAGGATTTTTTTTGCCCAAGCACTTATTTGTTCAGGAGAAACTGATCCAATTCGAAGGTGTTGATGTTTATACTGATCAATCATAGAATTCCATTTCTTTCTGATTCAGTCCAATTAAACTTCCTTCCTTTGCATCTGGAAGTCTTTCTCAGATACAAGGAAATGATTCAGTTCCAGAGCCAAAGATCGTAGTTCTCGAACGAGCAATCGAAAAGATTCTGGAGCATCCACAGGTTTAGGTATTGTTCCTCCATTAATCGTAGTTTCGAGTACTTCTTGACGAGCGTTAATATGATCGGATTTATAAGTCAGCATCTCTTGTAAAATATGAGCAACACCGAATCCCTCGAGGGCCCAAACCTCCATTTCGCCCACCCGTTGTCCCCCTTGGTTGGCCCTTCCTTTAAGAGGTTGTTGTGTAACGAGTGCATAATGTCCGGTGGAACGTCCATGTATCTTATCATCAACTTGATGAATTAATTTCAAGATATAAGGCTTTCCTATTATAACAGGCTGTTCAAAAGGATTCCCCGTTCTTCCGTCAAATAGTCTGCTCTTTCCCGGATACTCGGGTTCAAATATCCATGGATTTGATGTTTCTTTACTGGCCTCATATAATTCAGAAAACACAAGTTTTCTGGAAGCCTCTTGTTCATATCTCTCATCAAAAGGTGCTATTCGATAATGTCTATTTAGCTTACTCCCAGCTAACCCGAGTGAGCATTCCAATAGCTGTCCTACATTCATTCGTGAGGGTACCCCTAATGGATTGAAGACCATATCAACAGGTCTTCCATCTTGCAAATAAGGCATATCCTGTCTAGACAAAATCTTTGAAACGATACCTTTATTTCCATGTCTCCCGGCCACTTTATCACCTACTTTGATTTCACGTTTCTGTGAAATATATATTTGAATTGTTTCTGGATGATAGCTAGAAGCTTCTTTTTTGTGGATCCATCTCACATCAATAACTCGGCCCCTACCACCTATGGGTAGTTTTAGACAAGTTTCTTTTGAGGCGGATACCTGAATTCCAAGTATAGCTCGTAATAATCTATCTTCCGGGGCATATGAGGATTCGTTCTCCATTTGAGGCGTTAATTTACCCACTAAAATATCGCCCGTTTCTACCCAAGATCCCAGAATCACAATTCCATTTTTGTCTAAATGTCGGAGTAAATGGGCTTCTAGATGCGGAATTTTATTAGTGATTCTTTCAGGGCCGTGGCTTGTCACATGAGTCTGAATTTCATATTTCCGTATATGAAAAGAAGTAAAAATATCTTCATAGACCAGACGCTCACTAATGAGTACAGCATCTTCAGAATTGTAACCTTCCCATGGCATATAAGCTACTAATACGTTTTTTCCCAAAGCGAGTTCCCCACCAACTGTAGCAGCACCATCTGCTAAAATTTGTCCCCTTTTTACGCATTTACCTTTTTCAACCTGGGATTTTTGATGCATGCAAGTATTTTTGTTGGAACGTTCATATATAATTAATGGAATGCTTAGAGCATTCCCATTTCCAAATAAAACGATCTTGTCAGTATCCTTATAAACGATCTTTCCCTCGTGTTCGGCTATAGCGGGAACTCCTGAATCTAAGGCCACTTGGCGTTCCAATCCAGTTCCAACAATGCACTTTTCGGACCGAGAAAGAGGAACTGCTTGACGTTGCATATTAGAACTCATTAAAGCTCGATTCGCATCATTATGCTCGATAAAAGGAATGAGGGAAGCTCCAATAGAAAAATATTGAAAGGGAAAAATACTTCGAAGATGAACCTGTTCCCATGCAATAGTCAGAAATTCTTGACGGTATCGAGCTGGAACAATCTGCTCCTCCTGAATATCTCGATTCAGTGCTAAATAATTTCCCGTCGCTACCATATAGTATTCATCTCTACTTGGTGATAAATAAAGCATTCGTATTCTTTTTGATCTCTCTGAAATTTCAAAAAATGGACTTTCTATGGACCCCCAAGGACCAATCCTTGCGTGAATTGCCAAGGATCCAATAAGTCCGACATTGATTCCTTCAGAGGTGTCAATTGGACAAATGCGCCCATAGTGACTAGGATGGATATCCCGTATCCGAAAACTCGCAGTTCGCCCCGTCAATCCCCCAGGACCCAAATAACTCCATTTTCTCCCATGAACTAGTTGGGTCAACGGATTAGTTCGATCTAAAACTTGAGATAATGGGTGTAATCCAAAAAAAGATTCATAAGTGCTTGTTAATGGAGTTGAAGTCACTAAATTCTGAGGGGTCGGTATCCATTTATATCTAACTGCTCCAGATATAGTTCCTCTAATTAGATTTTCTAAACGAACGAGAGCCAACCCAAATTGATCTTGTAAGAGATCTGCTACGGAACGAATACGTTTATTTTTCAAATGATTCATATCGTCAAGTGTACCCATTCCAAATTTCATTCCAATCAAATGATCCGCAGCTGTCAATATATCTCGCGGTAACAAAAATGGATTGTTCTCGGGTATATCAATATTCAGCCTTCGGTTCATATTTCGCCGACCAATTCCTCCTAATTCACATCTTTGTTGAAAAAATTTTTTTTGTAATTCCTCACATAAAGATTCAGGGAATATGGGATCTCCGCCTACACAAGCAAATTGTCGATAAAACTCCAAAATGGCATTTTCTTTTGACCCTATTTTTTCCTCCTCCCTTTCATTGAGGAAAGACAAGAAAATTTCAGGGTAGCAAACGTTCTCAAGAATTTCGCTTAAATTCGAACCCATAGCTGATGATAGAACTAGAATAGATATTTTCTGTTTCCTACTTACACGAGCCCATATCCTTGCTTTTCTATCCATTTCTAACTCTAATCTTCCTCCCCAATCTGATATTATTGTCCCAGTATAGACTGAAATTCCGTTATGGTCCAATTCAGAACGATAATAGATACCAGGGCTTTGCAATATTTGATTGATTACAACCCTGTATATTCCATTTACTATAAAAGTTCCCAAGGAATTCATTAGAGGAATGTTTCCAATAAAAATAATTTGTTCTTGGATAGCACTACTATTTTTCCAAATTAATCCCGCGGATATATAGAATTCAGAGGAATATGTAAGTGATTCATATACAGCATCTTTTTCTTTTATCGAGGGTTCTACCAATTGATATGTTTCCACAAATAACTGAAATTCAATTTCTTGATCCGTATCTTCCACTTTTGGAAACTTCAAAAGTTCTTCTGTTAAGCCCCGATCAATGAATCTACAAAATCCTTCAAATTGTATTTGATTCAATCCGGGTAGTGTAGACATTCCTTCATTCCCAACGCCATGCATTTTGAATTTCCCTATTTTTTTTCTATCAAATATCCCATGATTTGCTCCCATTCTTCGGCGAATCGCATGAATAGATTTAGCAAAAATGGAATATCTGTTCTTTATTACTTTACGAGATGACATAAAATTGAATCTAAACTAAACCGGGGGAATAGGATTCTCATTCTTTTGTTTTTTTTTTTTCCCTAAAGCCTAGAAAAAAAAAAAAGAATGAGAATTCACAAAGAAGAGAGATTACCTATTTTTGGGCGAATTAAAAAGATCAAATAATAGGATAACTATAGAAAATAGAAGGAATAGATCGGAATCATTCAGAGTGGGTAGGTTTTTAAAAAAAAACACCAATTCTCGAGTCAAAACATGCAAAAATATTATTATATCTCTTGTTAAGAGAGATACAAATATTTGTACGACTACGAGAATAAAAATATCATCGAACCCCTCTGGATTTTTATAGATTCGCTCGATTTCCTTGCAAATTTGTTCTATCCAGAAACAAAAGAATGTAATTTGATTCGTCAAAATAAAGCCCAAGAGAATAGAAATTTGTTCTATCTTGTAACAAAAGAATGTTATCCTTTGCTTCAAAATCCATACAAATCGTTTTATACCATGTTTCAAATCAACAACGAGCATGTGTGTCTCCACTCGCAAAAGTATTAGAAGACGGATAAACTCCGACCGGACTTTCCCGAAGGTTTCTTTCAAAAACAACCGGACTCGCCCGAAGGTGTTTTTGATATTTTTGTTTTTCATTTAGCCTTTTTCCTCTATGTAGTATAGATTTTAATTAAATGGGAAGTAAAAAAAATATAGTTGAGCCCAGTCCCGAGGAAGGGGATTCGACCCCCCCCCTTGTTGGGCGGTATTTGGTTTAATTTCAAAAAATAGTTACGAAAAAATGTCATCTGCTACCGTATCAACAATTCCGTAGGCTTGGGCTTCTTCTGCTGACATAAAAATATCCCTTTTCATGTCTATGGCTATTTGCCATACGGGTTTGCCTGTTCTTTGTACATAAATATTTATTATACCTATGTACATTTTCAGTATTTCATCCGCTTCCAGCACACATTCTCCTGTTTTATCCCCTGAATCTTCGAAGGAAAAAGTATAGAATTTCCAAAACAATTATAATTATTTGAAGTATCTTTTTCCGCATTTCTACCTCTATTGTGATATACTTAATGGAAAAATTAAAACTAAACTAAAGTTATAAATAGGAAAAAAAAAAATATTGTGCGGGACACTAAAAAAGGCTCCAGATAGATCCGATAAAATCGTATCTACCCCTTCTTTTTTCATACTTGCTCTTTCGATATATAATCTAATGGTTTTGAAATAAAGTTATTTTTGCATATCGAAAATAAATAAAGTTCGAAAATAAAGTTATTTTGCACATCGAATTCGAAGTGCCATGCTTTTTTTACTTAAATAGTAGCATAGGCATAGTCTTTTTTTCCCCCTATTGGATATCGATATTTTGATTCAAAAAAATATCTAATATTGAATAGGAGAATATTATAGTCTGTATATATATTATATATATACACAGTAAAAAACTAAAAAAAAAGATAGAAAGAAAATGAACGAATGACCTATTATAATAAAAAACTATTTAGATAATCTTATAGGAATTCGAATTTAGAATTCTATCAGCTTAGTTGGGCGGGCGGAGCTCCGCCCCCCCGACCCCCTGTTGGGTTTTTTTATTTTTTTTTTTTGCCTCTTCTAAGGACTTCTAGTATTATCATCAAGACCAACAGAATGATAATAAAGGTTGCGCAGTGGTTTAAGGCACGATCATTGTTTAACAGATATTTATCAAGATTGTAAACAAAGTGTTTTCCGCCCGTTTTTATCGAATCTTTGATAAATATTCTTAATACTTCGAATAGTACCCTTCCGGCAATAAAACTATCATCTTTTAAAATGATGAGAGCTGGCTGGATGTTCTTGAAGAATTTAACCAATGATTTGTTTAAACCACTAAAAAATTTCCGCAACAGAAGAATAAAAGGATTCGTCTTGGCACTCCCCTTTCGGCCGAAGATCCACCGAAATATTCCTTTCATAACAAAACAAAAAGGAAAAAAATTATATAACAATGTTATATAATAGGGAAATAGAAAGGGCTTTGATGTTAGAACGTCCAGTATTTATTTATACCAGTATTTATTTATATATATATTTCACATACCAGCTATCAGATATGTGACGAAAAATATTCTACTAATCATAAATAGAACATAAATTATATATATATATATAATAAATTTAACTAAAAAATTTCCGCAACAGAAGAATAAAAGGATTCGTCTTGCCACTCCCCTTTCGGCCGAAGATCCACCGAAATATTCCTTTCATAACAAAACAAAAAGGAAAAAAATTATATAAACAATGTTATATAATAGGGAAATAGAAAGGGCTTTGATGTTAGAACTCCATTATATATTTATATATAATAAATTTAATAAAAAATAAAAAAATTTATTTATATATATATATATTTCACATACCAGCTATCAGATATGTGACGAAAAATATTCTACTAATCATAAATAAATAGAACATAAATTATATATATATATATAATAAATTAAATAAAAAAATTTATTTATATATATATATATTTCACATACCAGCTATCAGATATGTGACGAAAAATATTCTACTAATCATAAATAAATAGAACATAAATTATATATATATATATATAATAAATTAAATAAAAAAATTTATTTATATATATATTTCACATACCAGCTATCAGATATGTGACGAAAAATATTCTACTAATCATAAATAAATAGAACATAAATGTAGATTATTTCAATCGAGGGTACATATGTAATCTTAATATACTGAAACGAGTTCCATTATGCGTATCAAACCAATAGCGATTTATACAAGCCAAATCTTCTAATCGATAATTTGGCCAAAGAAAGAATTTTAAATTCATTAATTTTTTTGTTTCGCTATCAAGATCTTTATTTTTAGCCAAAACCTGATTTCTTGTGTTTCTAGGCGCAGTATTTCTATTTCTACTCGGAGGATCTAAACAAATTAGAATTCTCAACTCTCTGCGGCGTCTGGTGGACAAAAGATTTTCAGGAACAAGCAAATCAGAATGATTTTTCTCTTTTTTTTCTGTTATCTGTTGATGAACACGACTTTTTTCTGGCCAAAACTTATTCTTCTTCTGCAACAATACAGTTGTGGTTTTATATATAAAAAATTCCTCGTAGTTTTTTCTAGAGATCCGAATAGGTTCAATAAAAAACACGAGGTTGTTCTTCAATTCGTCAGTGTCCCTACATTCCGTATAACTATAATCTCTACTAGTCACATGCGTTATATAGTCCATATTTAGGTCTGCCTTTTTAATAGACGTTATTACAATTTTTTTTAATCTTTTCATTTTCAGCAGGAGTAAAAATATGTTGGAATGATTCAATAATGTTTCTTGGACGGAAATATCACAGTCCAAATAAACACCCACATACCTTTCTAGTAAGAAATCCCGTTCTCTCTTTAGGCTGGTCCTGTATTGTTTATGTATCTTATTCATACGAGAATGATTGGAGACTGGCTGATAATACCTTGAGCTTTTGAATTTAATTTTAAGCTCTTTAAGAGACGTCGGCCCTTTTATATCTTTCGGCGTCGCACCTTCTTTAGACGTCGTTTTAAGCCTTTCTTTAGCCAGCCCTTCTTTAGGCCTTGCATTTTCTAAGGCGTTTTCATAAGTAATTCTCTCATTTCCAGAAAAAAGGCGGTACATAGATGAGATATAAAAAGGATTCTCTCTATATTTGTCAAAAAGTATCCTAAATTTAGAAAAGAACCAAAATCTCGAATTCAGTAATTGAGGATTCGGTATAGAATTCTTTTTTCTTTCTACATTGATTCCCATCCAATTAAAATACTTTCTATTCAGATTTTTTTCCATATCTCCTGCGAGATAATTTTCGATAGAGCTACCAACAATTATATCCAATAATTCCCTGTTGTAATTATAATAAATCGCTTGATTTTTGTTTGCTCGGAATGGTGATCTATATCCATAAATATAGGATTTTTTCTTATCCGCATAATTAATATGTTGATAGGAGAAAAGATCATATCTATATTGTTTTTGGATTTTTTTTTTTCTTTCTACTAACTCTACTTGTTCTTGTTCTTGTTCTTTTTTATAAAGAATTAATTGAGTTTTTTCAGTTGAATCATATTCAACTAAATCTTTATTTTGAGCCACACGATGTTCATTGATTCTATTCCGCCAGTTTTGTGCTAGTAATCTCGACCATGTGCTCCGAGGTAAATCATATTGATAATGAACCTTTAACCAGTTTGTCCATTGATTCATTAACGAATCGGGACGGTTCTTATGTCTTAATTTGGAATTAATTCCTTGTATTCTCAAAAAATAATCCTTTATTTCTTTTTTAATAAAAAAAGATCTTCCATGAGATTCAAAAATAGATCTTAACTTATATTTATCTCCATTCCGAACTTGCATTTGTGATAATTTAAACAAAACATATGCTTGTGACAAAGAAGATACATCATAACAATTCTTTGAATTCATATTCGTAATATTCCACGATTTGTCTATAATCGACATAAATGGAATTATACTTTGATTTGTTTTATTAATTCTTTCTTCATTTTTTTTTTTTGAAATGGATTTATTTACAATTTTGTTTCTTGATTCAAGAAAATCAAGAAGAAAATCAACAAAACGTTGTCCGTGGATCCTAGTATTACTACTGATACATAAAAGAATATCTATGTATACTCTTTCCATGAAAATTTTGAAAAAAGAATAGGATTTACGGATTAATCGAATCGTTCTTCTTTGTAATTGCAAAATATTTTTTTGTAATTCTAATATTTTAGCCTCATATGTAGTTTTGTTCGAATTCAAATTGATCTCTGAAGTTATAATCCCCTCTTTTTTTTCTTCTGTCATTTTTTCTATTTGTTTTCTGATTGTCTTTGTTTTAACATTAAGATCTTTTATCCTTTTTTCTGTGAATGAAGAATTTGTCCAATTAATAGATTCAATTATAACGGGCGATTCCTCAATGATTGGATTATTCTTACTGATTGTTGAAATTTTTTTGCTTTCACTTAATTTATCTATTTTTTTGAACCCAAATAGAAGACTTTCGATGTTCCAGTTTTCTATTTCATTTAACATGGTTCGAAACCATTTTTTTCTTTCATTAAAAACTTTAAGAACTAGAAAAAAATGATTTTTCAAATATTTTTTCAATTGTCTTTTAATTTTTTTAAAAAAAGACCCAAAAAATGGGATTGGAATATGATAATCAAGGTACGATTCGGTTAGTGTCCCATAAGCTGTTAGAAACCAGAAGTTTCTATCTTCAGTGGATCTTTTTTTCTTTTTTTTCAGTGGATCTTTTCTTTTTTCAGTCGATCGTACCTTAGCCTTAGAATTGTGCCAAGGTTTCAGAACAAAAGGAGATAAGACCCTTATCTGAATACCGTCGTTAAACCAGTTTTTTGGCAATTCGTTCTGGGATACCGGAACGCCCTGGTAGGTGCATTTAATATGCACTTCTTTTTTCAAATCCCTAAAATCTTCGGACCATTCTGGATTTTGAAATAATAGGATACGAACGATATTTTTTGTTATTATCAATGAAGGTAATACAATATATTTTCTCAGAATTGATTGTGTTAGTAATACAAAACTTCTAATTATTAGACCATATAGAATGCTTTCCCAGGATTCTTCTATTTCTCTAAGTCTCATTTCAGCGTCGAATTTGTCTTCCGCTTCTTCTTCGCTCGCTTGTCTCCTTATCCGTTGCTCCAATTCCAAAATTTCTGTATCAGTAGCAGGTTTCCCGAAACATTCTTTCAAACTTAGGTATATATCCTCGAAAAGATCGCCAAAGAGTTCCTGGGAGACGTCTCTTAGCGCCATAAAAGTGGGGGAATGGACATTCCCCTGAAAGAATTTCGAAGTCACTGTTTTACGCCTTTGATTGCGCATAGATCCTCGGATTAGTTCTCGGCAATAGTCTGGTTCGCGTGAATAATATACCACAGCATATTCCGTAGGTTTCTCCTTAGCCTCCTCCTTCTTTTTGTCATTAGTATTCTCATCCTTTTTGTCATTAGTATTCTCATCCTTTTTGTCATGACTATTATCGATATCTCTATTTTTAGAATTTTCAATATTTTTATTTTTAGGCTTATCAGTCTCTTTTTTTTTAGCACCCCAAAATGACTCTGTTTCACCAAAATAGACATGACGTTCGATTACCGGGCAACGAATCTCAGCATCCTTTGCTACGGTTTCCATCAGTTGCTCCACTTCGTCGACTAAGGTGTGTGACCATCTAGGAACTTCTTTATGGATTTGGTCTATTCCCCTACATTTTTTATTAAAAATGGTTTGGTCGTCCTCATCAGTTCTAATCGCGTCGACTAAGAATTTTTTTTTTCTTTCTTTTTCTTCGTATAAAATTTCTACTTGTTCGTGTTCTGGAAATAAATAAAGTCCGTCAAAATTCAAACTTGATACAGATTTTTCCGAAAATTTACTGATTAAGTTAACAAAAAAACCGATTTCAGTTAATACTAATTTTCTATCAAATTGATCTATTTTTTGTTCCAATTCTCGATCATTACTATTACTAGAAAGAAGGAGACCATGAATCCTATTTATCCAAATAGAATTCGTTGTTAATGGTGAAGAGCTTTTTTGGAGTTGTCCACGAACGCGTCCACCTAAAAAAGGATCATATACTTTAATTAAGTATTCTTTTTCTTCCTCATCCTTAGACAATCGAATCGGGTTTTCTAATATATCCACAGGAAGAAATTTCTTAGATTTCTTACTTTTCTTATCTAGAACCTTTGCCCTTTTCAAAAATTCATCGCTTAGTTTCTTCCGTTTTTCTTTAATAGTGGAGCTCCAAGAATTAAACAATTCATTATCATCGTCATTAGAGTCGATTTCATCTCTTGTGAAGAGATCCATTTTTTCTTCCATTAGGTTCAGAAAAGTAGATAAATGGGGTGGATACGTGAAAGATATTCGTTTTTTTCCATCACTTTGACATATATGAAAATAAAATTGTGAATTTTCATCTTTTACGGCCTTTTCAAGGTGATCGTTTTTTATATATCGCCAAGGCATATCCCATTTTCTATAATCGAAAAGAGTAGTTACAAAAAGTTGTTCCGGCTTATTCTCGTCCTCAAAGAGATTATCCTCGTCCTTAAAGAGATTATTATCGTCCTCAATGTTGTCAAAAGTCTTATCTTTTTTCGGAAAAAGATAACTAGCAATATCTTCTTTGATGGATCTCTTTTGTTCTTGTTTAGTTTCTTCCCTTTCCCAATCAACATCGCTTTCATCGATTTCATCCATTCCCATTTCCCTCTTCTTCTTCTCTTCAGTAGAATAAAAATATGGTTGTGGTATTCTGCCTAAACAGTGGCCAAGGATAACAAATGAAAAAATAACAAATATTTGACCCGCATAATCTCGCAATAGTAACAGCGTGTACTTACTAAATAGCATAGTTAGCTTCGATTTGATCGAATTTTTTTGCTGTAACCAGACTGCTAATATCAATCCAATACATTTCATCAAAAAGATGTGACCAATTAACCAACCAACAAAACTACTAGTTAATAATACCAATTTATTGTTGGATCGAAACAGATAAATGTTCAGTACTCTTCCAAAGATTGAATTTGGAAGAAGAAGGGGATTTAAGCACTGAAAAAAAAAATGGTTAAAGAATACCTTGTAAATTCCAAAATTGCGTATTGAATTTTGATTCTTCTTGTATTCTGAATTCAACCTGTAGTAGTCAGGATCCGAATAGTAGTATGTGTCATTTCTGTATATGAAATTAAAAAAAAGATACGGTACCGCTAGGACCGTTACTGTATGAGGTCTAATCAATGCCAAATGAAAGGGAGCATAATAGATCGACATGAACATCATGAACTGTCCCGTAATAAACCCGGTTGTTGCTGCTATTTCTGTCTCGGGCCCTTCTTCCATAATTCGGGCTCGAATAAGGAAAAGATAAGATGGCCCTATGGAAAGTGAGCTTAGAAAGCCATAATAGAGTCCGATCACAACGGCTGAATTGACTATTTTAAGCCATAAAAAAGAATTGAGTACAACAAATTGATTCATATAACCTCCTCCCTTATTTGGGAATAATAAATTATTTATTTGAGTGACAACGTTACGTTGTTAATAGAATGTTGTATAGCTTCCTTTCCTTTAGTGTGATTATTATAATACTAATTTGTTTTCTTGGAGCATCTAAGCTCTATCCCTTTAAATGGATCAGCTGTAATCCGACCGATGGTTCGGTGAATTATTTTTCAATTTTAATTCTTGCAATTTCTGATTATATGTAGTAATACATATAAGCCTTTCCTCGCTTGAACCTCGCCTCGCCCTTAACTTAAAATCTATATCCCTTTAAATGGATCAGCTGTAATCCGACCGATGGTTCGGTGAATTATTTTTCAATTTTAATTCTTGCAATTTCTGATTATATGTAGTAATACATATAAGCCTTTCCTCGCTTGAACCTCGCCTCGCCCTTAACTTAAAATCTATGCCATCCTAAGGTGCTGCTAGATGGAAGGATCTTATCAACGTCCAAAAATGATTATTGCATTACTTATAGTAATTGTAAACAAACCGTATTCGAAATTTCATTTCAAGGCATAACTTGTATCCATATATAGAATTTATTCTAATAAAAAATATCGGTTAATTTTTAATTCTTGCAATTTCTGATTATATGTATATATTATTATATACTATATATAATTCTGAATTTTCTTATTTGTTATTAATAAATGATTCTATTTATTATATATTTTTTTATTATTATTGCATTACTTATAGTAATTGTAAACAAACCGTATTCGAAATTTTATTTCAAGGCATAACTTGTATCCATATATAGAATTTATTCTAATAAAAAATATCGGTTAATTTTAAATTCTTGCAATTTCTGATTATATGTAGTAATATTATATACTATATATAATTCTGAATTTTCTTATTTGTTATTAATAAATTATTCTATTTATTATTAGATTATTTTATTATTATTGCATTACTTATAGTAATTGTAAACAAACCGTATTCGAAATTTCATTTCAAGGCATAACTTGTATCCATATATAGAATTTATTCTAATAAAAAATATCGGTTAATT